TTAAGGAGGTTGGTTACGATCTTTAAGAGGCAGGCGGCAAAGGGGGATCACCCATGTATAAGCATAGGACGACATGACCATTACCAATTGTTGAAGAATGAATTTTGCAGTCGAAAAAATGAGAGTTAANCAATTAAAACTTATTAAAAAAATATTTTTATAATTCTATTACTTGTTTTCATCATAAATAGCCAACAAAATAATTATTTAATAAGTCACAGAGCTATTTTTATAATGTTAATAGTTAGAGAGAAATCGTGGCAACAGCACAAGTGACTCGGTTAATATGCAACGTTGGTAGCGTTGTTCATACGCTAGCTGTACATATGTTGAACGTATATAATTAGTGTTGGTGTTCTACTAACACACACACACACACATCTTACACATGACATAGTTCGCGACRKTKMMTAAAAGATGTATGATGTATAATTAATAAATATGATTAATTTTATTAAAAATAAATAGGTGAAGCAACGGGTTTTCAAAACTATTCACTTAATAAAAATTTAATATTTATATAATAATATAATTATATATATATAAATCAGTAGATATTTATATATATAATTATATATCTAGATAGTAAAAATAAGCAGATTTTTTAATTAATAAATACATCTATTTAAATATATTCTTTAGATAAGATATATAGTCCTATATGAAAAAAAAAATAAATCTATATATATAATTTCTTATTTATAATGTAGGAGAATTTTATATATATAAAAATAATAATAATTAATCAAATATAATGTATTTATATATATATAATATATTTATATTTAATATATAAATAAATGTAATATTTATACCTATTAAATTTTAATATATGAAATCATTTATATATATTATAAATATTATTAAAATTTAAATAATTCTTTACTTTAAAAATTTAAATTAAAGAAAATAATTATAAAAAACTTTATTTAAGTATATTTTAATAATTAATTATTTAAATTACAAATGAAATTTCCTGAGGAAATTTCTAATTAAATATAATTAGTAATAGAAAATTAATTATAAACGTAAAAAAAAAAGGCGTTACATGGAAAGTGTCCTTTGCAAATCCTGTTTTTTCGAAAAAAAAGGAGTTGATAAATTTAAGTAATTTAATTTTTAATTTTTAATATTTTATTAAGGTAAAATAATTGTAAAATTGGGGTAATTTTGATTATTTTTAATAAATAGTTTTAGTAAAAAGTTAAATAAAATTAGTATTTTTAATTAAAAAATAATAACGGTTTGTTAATAGAATATTATGAAATTTTAGGGGAATTTTTAATATTGTATTAATTTGAATGGTGGGGGTAAAAGTTTAGTTGTAAATTTAAAAAGATAAAATTTAATCGTTTATTATTTTTTATAAAAATTAGAAGCAATTTTATTATTTAGAAAAAGTTCTAAATAATTTAGTCAAAAATTTGGGTAGGAATATACGTTTTTAGGTTATTTTATATAAAATTATTATAATTTATGATTTTGATACTAATTAAACTATTAACTTAAATAAAGTTTTATTTTGGCTAAAAAATTTATTATTTTTATAGTTTATATGTAAGTTTTTGCATGAATAATAAAAATTCTTAATGAAAATTTATTTAATTTATTCGCAGTATTTAATATTAATTATTAAAGAAATTTAGAATTAGTAATAAATAATAGTATAGGTTAATTTTGTGCCAGCATCCGCGGTTATACAAAATATACAAATAAATTTTATTATTATATAGTTAATTGTTCAATTTATAAATAAGAAATTAAATTTTAAGGTAAAATTTAAATTTAATTAAAAATTTATTTAGAAAGATTTATGAAGCTATTAAAATTTAATAAAAAACTAGGATTAGATACCCTATTATTTAAAAAGTTAATAATATTAATATAGTAGTATTAGTTATAGTCTTGAAACTAAAAAAATTTGGCGGTATTTTAATCTGTTTAGAGGAATCTGTCCCATAATCGATAGTCCACGATAAATTTTACATAATTTTATTTAATTTGTATATCGTCGTTATAAGGAAATTTTATAAGAATTAATAATTTTCTAAAATTTTAAATAGAATTTATTTCAGATCAAGGTGCAATAAATAATTATGAGGAGATGGATTACAATAAATTTATTTATAATGGATAATAAGTTGAAAAATTTATTTTAAGGTGGATTTAATAGTAATTTAAATAAATTTATTTATTTGATTATAGTTCTAAAATATGCACATATCGCCCGTCGCTCTCTTTATTAAAAAGAGATAAGTCGTAACAAAGTAGATGTACTGGAAAGTGTATCTAGAATGATCAAGTTAAAGCTTAATAGAGAAGTTTTTCATTTACATTGAAAAGAAATTGTGCAATTCAATATAATTTGAAAGAAAAAATTTAATTATTTTGTTTGTTTTTAGGTTATTTAATATAAATAAATTTAAAGTTAATAGTTTTTGTATTGTTTAAAGATCAAATAATTTTTTTTATAGAAAAGTAGTATTGAAAAAGAATATTGAAAAATGTTGTTGTTTAGAAGAAAGTAATATTAATTATATGTACCTTTTGTATCAGGGTTTATTAAATAAGAAATAATAATATTATATTCTCGAATTTAAAGGAGCTAAATTATTATGATAATTTTTGTGTTATAAAAATTATTAATAGTAATTTAGTAATGAAACGTTATTCGTCTTTTAATATATCTAGTTTTTTAAGAAATAAATTTAATTTATATATTAATAAATTAATTTTTTAATTTTTAAATAAATTAATGATTAATATAAATATATCAAGGGATAAGCTTTGATTTATTAAAATTATAATTAGATGTAATATTTATTAATTGTAGATTTAGAAATAGTTATCAATAAAAAATTTGTATTAATTTATAAATTTATAAAAAATATTTAGCAGAATTTAATTTTAGTATTAAAATATATATTTAAATTTTAAAAATATAGTAATAATGATAAAATTAGTATAGTAAAATTGTTTAAATATAGTTTATAAAAAAATTATTTTAAGGAATTCGGCAAAAATAATGTTCACCTGTTTAACAAAAACATGTCTTTTAGATTATAATTTAAAGTCTAACCTGCCCACTGATTAAATTTGAAGGGCCGCGGTATTTTGACTGTGCAAAGGTAGCATAATCATTAGTCTTTTAATTGAAGGCTTGTATGAATGGTTGGATGAAACATTAACTGTCTCAATTTAATAAAAATAGAATTTAATTTTTAAGTTAAAAAGCTTAGATGAAATTAGAGGACGAGAAGACCCTATAGATCTTTATAATTAATATTTTATTATTAATATAGAAAATTTATTTTTATTAATTTATTAATTATTTTATTGGGGTGATAGATAAATTTAGAAAACTTTATTTAATAAAAACATTTATTTATGAATATTTGATCCATTATTAGTGATTATAAGATTAAGTTACCTTAGGGATAACAGCGTAATTTTTTTGGAGAGTTCTTATCGATAAGAAAGTTTGCGACCTCGATGTTGAATTAAAGGTTAATTTTAGGTGTAGAAGTTTAAAATTTTGGTCTGTTCGACCATTAAATCTTTACATGATTTGAGTTCAAACCGGCGTGAGCCAGGTTGGTTTCTATCCTTAATAAAAGAAAATATTTTAGTACGAAAGGACCAAATATTTAAAAAATTTTTTAAAAATCGAATAATATTAATATTACTTTGGCAGATTAGTGCCATGAATTTAGAATTCATATATGTATATTATACAAGTAATAATTGGTTTTATTAGATTATTTTTTAAGTTATGTAAGAGGTTTATTAATAATTATTTGTGTAATAATTGGGGTTGCTTTTTTAACTTTATTAGAACGTAAAGTTTTAGGTTATATTCAAATTCGAAAAGGTCCTAATAAGGTTGGATTTTGGGGTATTCCTCAGCCTTTTTGTGATGCAATTAAGTTATTTACTAAAGAACAATCGTTTCCTGTAATATCTAATTATTTGATATATTATTTTTCTCCAATTATTAGATTATTTTTAGTATTAGTTACTTGAATAGTTTTTCCAATAAAGTGAGGTGTATGAAGAATAAATTTAGGGGTTTTGTTTTTTTTATGTTGTTTAAGATTGGGTGTTTATACTGTTATAATTGCTGGTTGATCATCAAATTCTAATTATGCTTTATTAGGAGGTTTACGAGCAGTTGCTCAGACAATTTCTTATGAAGTAAGTTTAGCTTTAATTTTAATATCTTTTGTTTTATTAATTTCAAGATTATCTTTATTGGATTTAATAAAGTATCAGAGTATAGTATGATTTATTTTTATTTCTTTTCCTTTAGGAATAATTTGATTTGTTTCATGTTTAGCAGAAACTAATCGTACACCTTTTGATTTTGCAGAAGGAGAATCTGAATTAGTTTCTGGATTTAATGTTGAGTATAGAAGAGGGGGATTTGCCTTAATTTTTTTGGCTGAATATGCAAGAATTTTATTTATAAGAATATTATTTGTTATATTATTTATGGGGGCAGATTTATATTCTTTATTTTTTTTTATTAAATTAACTTTAATTGGATTTTTATTTATTTGAGTTCGGGGTACTTTACCTCGTTATCGTTATGATATATTAATATATTTGGCTTGAAAAAGTTTTCTACCATTAGCTTTGAATTATTTATTATTTTTTTTAGGATTAAAAATTTTTGTTTTAATTTTTTGTATTTATTAAATAAATTAAGTAAAATTAATAGAAGATTTTACTACTATATTATGCTTTCAAAGCATATACTTATTCAAGTTCATTAATTAATTTTTTAGTAAATTATCTCATCAATATAGAATTATTGGATTTATAATGAAATATAAAAAATAGATTACTGTTAAGATTTGTCCAGTAATAATATAGGGGTCTTCGACAGGTCGTGCTCCAATTCATGTTAATAAAATTAAAATAATTACTATAAATCAATATAAAATTTGGTTAATAGGGTAAAATTGAATTCCTTGAAAATTTGATTTAATTAAAGGTATAAAAAATAAGATAGCAATGGATATAATTAAGGCAATTACCCCTCCTAATTTGTTAGGGATTGATCGGAGGATTGCATAAGCAAATAAAAAGTATCATTCTGGCTGAATATGAATAGGAGTCACTAAAGGATTAGCTGGAGTAAAATTATCTGGATCTCCTAATAGATAAGGGTTGATTAAGGTTAATAAAATTAATATTATAAGCAGAATTAGAAATCCTATTAAATCTTTAGTAGAAAAGTAAGGGTGAAAGGGAATTTTGTCAAAGTTTCTATTTATACCTAATGGGTTATTTGATCCAGTTTGGTGAAGAAAAAGTAAATGAATTATAGTTAAGGCTATTACAATAAATGGCAAAATAAAATGAAAGGTAAAAAAACGTGTTAAAGTAGCATTATCTACGGCAAATCCCCCTCAAATTCATTGAACTAATATTGTTCCTAGATAAGGAATTGCTGATAATAGATTTGTAATAACTGTTGCTCCTCAGAAGGATATTTGTCCTCAAGGTAGAACATATCCTATAAAAGCTGTTCCTATAACAGCAAATAGGAGAAGAACTCCAATTATTCAGGTTTGGGTATATTTATAAGATCCGTAGTATAATCCACGCCCAATATGAAAATAAATACAAATAAAAAAAAATGAAGCTCCATTGGCGTGGAGAGTACGTAAGAATCAACCATAATTTACATTTCGACAAATGTGTGCTACACTTGAAAAGGCTATTTCAATATTTGCTGTATAATGTATTGCTAAGAATAATCCTGTAAGAATTTGAATAATTAAGCAAAGTCCAAGTAGAGACCCAAAATTTCATCAAGTTGAGATGTTTGAAGGTGTAGGTAAATCAATTAGGGAAGAGTTGGCAATTTTTATTAAGGGGTGTGTTAAACGTATTGGTTTATTCATTAGTTAAATTGACGTAGAGGTCCTAAGAAAATATTTGTAATTTTTACAATGATAATTAAGGTTAAGAATAAATAATTAATTAGTAATAAAGTTAAATTTATTGTTGGGAAGTTATATAATTTTATAAGTTCAGAAGAATTTTCTGTAAAGAATAAATTATTTCTTATAGTATTTATATCTATATTTGTTCAATTAGAAATTCATGAGAAAGAATCTGTAAAAAAAATTAATATTAATAGTGAAGAAAGTAATAAATTAATAAAGGTTGTTTTTATAGAGATAGAAAATAATTCGTTTGAAGCTAAGCTAGTTATATAAATAAATAGAATAAGTATACCTCCTAGTATAATTAAAAATAAAATATAGGAAAATCAAAAAGTTTGAATTATAATTCCACTTGTTAAGCAGATTATTATTGTTTGAAGTAAAAGAATTAATCCTATAGCTAAAGGATGATTTACTTGAGTAAAGTTTCATGTAATAATAAAATTAATTAATAATATTAATTTAATAATTTCAGAGAATAGTTTATGTAAAATAATAATTTTGGGGATTATTGAAAAGGGAAAATCTTTTCTCTGAAGTTTTAAAAGAAAATCTTATCTTTGATTTACAAGACCAATATTTTATTTAAACTATTAAAACTAATGTTAATATATTTAGTTAATTTTTATTTTACTTTTATATTTTTGAGTGGAATTTGAGTTTTTGTTTCTAAGCGAAAACATTTATTATTAATATTATTAAGATTAGAATTTATTGTTATTTCTTTATTTATGGGATTAATAGTTTTTTTAAAAATTTTTAATTATGAATATTTTTTTAGAATATTTTTTCTAACTTTTTCAGTTTGTGAGGGTGCATTAGGTTTATCAATTTTAGTAAGAATAGTTCGCACACATGGTAATGATTATTTTAGATCATTTAATATTTTACAATGTTAAAATTTATTTTTTTTATATTATTTTTAATCCCTGTGGTATTTATTAAAAATGCTTTTTGGTTAATGCAAATAACTTGTTTTTTAATTTCTTTTTTATTTATTTTTAGAAGAGTTCATGGTTCAATATTTATGCATTTAAGTTATATATTTGGAATGGATTTATTATCTTTTGGATTAATTTTATTGAGATTTTGGATTATTGGATTAATATTTATAGCTAGAGAATCAATTTATAGTCATAATTATAATAAAATTTTATTTATTTTGAATTTAATTTTTTTAATAATTATATTATTTTGTAGATTTGCAGCAATAAATTTATTTATATTTTATTTATTTTTTGAAAGAAGATTAATCCCTGTATTATTCTTAGTATTGGGTTGGGGGTATCAACCGGAACGATTACAAGCAGGTATATATTTATTATTTTATACTTTATTTGCTTCATTACCAATATTAATTTCTATTTTTTATATTTATAATAATGAAGGTTCCTTAAATTTTATATTATTTAATTTTTATATTTATTATAATAAATTATTTTATTTAAGAATAGTATTTGTTTTTTTGGTAAAGATACCAATATTTTTGGTTCATTTATGATTACCAAAGGCTCATGTTGAAGCCCCAGTTTCCGGATCAATAATTCTTGCTGGGATTATATTAAAGTTAGGAGGATATGGTTTGATGCGAGTAATAATATTAATAAGAGGAATTAGATCTTTAATAAATATTATTTGGATTAGTATTTCTTTAATTGGAGGATTTATAGTGAGAATAATTTGTATACGACAAGTGGATATAAAATCAATAATTGCTTATTCTAGAGTGGCTCATATAGGAATTGCTTTAAGAGGGATAATAACTATGACTTATTGAGGTTGAAGAGGGGCATTTAGAATAATATTGGCTCACGGATTATGTTCTTCAGGATTATTTTGTTTAGCAAATATTTCTTATGAGCGTACTAGAAGACGTAGAATATTAGTGAATAAGGGGATAATAAATTTAATACCTACAATAACTTTATGGTGGTTTTTATTAGTTTCTAGAAATATGGCTGCCCCTCCTTCATTAAATTTATTAGGTGAAATTAGACTATTAAATTCAATTGTTGGTTGATCTTTAATAAGAATAATTATATTAATATTAATATCTTTTTTTAGTGCAGTTTATAGATTATTTTTATATTCATTTAGTCAGCATGGAAAGGTTTATTCAGCTATTTATAGATGTTCTTCTGGATTTTTACGAGAGTATTTATTATTATTTTTGCATTGGGTACCTTTAAATTTATTAATTGTAAAAAGAGATTTATGTATATTATGAGTTTGTTTAAATAGTTTAAAAAAAATTTTGATTTGTGGTGTCAAAGATGTAAAATTTACTTTAAACCATTAATTTATCAATTTGTGTAGTAAGATTCACTCTTTTAATAAGAATTTCTTTAACTTTTTTTTTTATATTTATAAAATTTATTTTAAATGATATAGTACTTTTTATTGAATGAGAATTATTAAATTTAAATAGAAGTTCTATTGTAATAACTTTCTTATTTGATTGAATGTCATTGTTATTTATTAGATTTGTTTTATTTATTTCTTCTTTAGTAATTTATTATAGAAGGGGGTATATAAACGGGGATTATAATATTAACCGATTTATTTTTTTAGTTTTGATATTTGTTTTATCAATGATGTTATTGATTATTAGACCAAATTTAATTAGAATTTTATTAGGATGGGATGGATTAGGTTTAGTTTCTTACTGTTTAGTAATTTATTATCAAAATGAAAAATCTTATAATGCAGGGATAATTACGGCTTTATCAAATCGTATTGGGGATGTTGCTTTATTAATAGCAATTGCTTGAATATTAAATTTTGGAAGATGAAATTATATTTTTTATTTAGATGCAATGAAGAGTTCTTTGGAGATGCAAGTTATTTGTGGTTTAGTAATTTTAGCTGCGATTACTAAGAGAGCCCAAATTCCTTTTTCTTCTTGATTACCAGCTGCAATAGCAGCTCCTACACCGGTTTCTGCATTAGTACATTCTTCGACACTAGTAACTGCAGGTGTATATTTATTAATTCGATTTAATATTTTAATAGTCGGAAATATTATAGGAAGATTATTATTATTAATTGGTTGTTTAACAATATTTATAGCTGGGGTAGGGGCTAATTATGAGTTTGATTTAAAAAAAATTATTGCTTTATCTACTTTAAGACAGTTAGGTTTAATAATAAGAATTTTATCAATAGGATTTCCTATATTAGCTTATTTTCATTTATTAACTCATGCATTATTTAAGGCATTATTATTTATATGTGCTGGGGCAGTTATTCATAATATGAGTAATTGTCAAGATATTCGTTTTATAGGGGGAATTGTATTACAAATACCATTAACTTTAGGTTGTATAAATATCGCTAATTTAGCTTTATGTGGTACACCTTTTTTAGCAGGGTTTTATTCAAAGGATCTAATTCTGGAAATGGTTAGTTTATCTTATGTAAATTGATTAATTTATTTATTGTATTTTGTTTCAACAGGATTAACTGTATGTTATTCATTTCGTTTAATTTATTATTCAATAACAGGAACTTTTAATTTCAAGTCTTTAAATTCTGTAAATGATGAAGAGTGAATTATATTAAAGGGGATATTAGGATTATTATTTATAGCAATTATAGGGGGTAGAATATTAAGATGATTAATTTTTCCTACACCAAGTGTTATCGTTTTACCGTTATTTTTAAAAACAGTAGCTTTAAGAGTTAGAGTTTTGGGTCTTTGGATAGGCTATGAAATAGCAAAATTTAGATTAAGATGAAATTTATATTCTTTAAAAAGTTATTTTTTAACTAATTTTTTAGGTTCAATATGGTTTATACCAATTCTTTCAACAAAGTTTATTACAAATAATTTTTTAAAGTTGGGGTATATTATTATTAAAAGAGTTGATCAGGGTTGAAGAGAATTAATTGGTGGTCAAGGAATATATAATTTTATAAAAAGATATTCCCAAGTTAATCAATATTTACAATTTAATAATTTAAAAATTTTTTTATTAAGTTTTGTAGTTTGAATTATTATTTTAATAGTTTTTATAATTTATTTAAATAGCTTAAAAAGAGTATAACATTGAAGTTGTTAGGGTGATAAATTATCTTTAAATATTTATAAAAAAAATTTTTTATTTTTACAGTGAAAATGTAATGTTTTAGTTAAACTATATAAATAAAGATATAAACGGATTTAAACCGCTAAAGAAAAAAGTTAGCAGCTTTTTCTTGAACATCATATCTTTTTAATTGGAATAAAAATTCAATAATATCATTAACAGTGATATACCTCTAATTTGGTTTCAATTAAAAGTAAGGGTAAATTTACCTAAAATTAGGTCGAAACTAATTGCAATTAATCGCTTCATACTTAAAAAATTTATTTAAAATAAGGAAAATTGAATAATCAATACTTTTTGAATGCAAATCAAATGTTATATTTAACTATATCCCTAATTGGCTCAATTTAGTGCTCCTTGATTTCATTCGTGGTATAAACCAATTAAAAGAATTATTAAGAAGATTACTCTAATATAAAATCATATAAAAATTCTAGAAAAATTTATAATAAGAATTAAAGGGAATAATAAAGCAATTTCTACATCAAAAATTAAGAAAATTACTGCAATTAAAAAAAATCGAAGTGAAAAGGGCAGACGAGATGAACTGATTGGGTCAAATCCACATTCAAAAGGGGACGCTTTTTCTCGGTCAATAAATCTTTTTTTAGAAAGAATAGTTGCTAGTATTATAATAATAAAAGAAATTATTATGATTAAAATGGCTATAATTGATAAAGAAAGGATTATTTATACTAAAAATTTAGTCCTTTTGATTGGAAGTCAAATATACTTCTATACTATATAAATAACTACCTCATCAATAAATAGAGATGTATAAAAATAATCAAACTACATCTACAAAATGTCAGTATCAGGCTGCAGCTTCAAATCCAAAGTGATGATTAGCTGAAAAATGACATTTAATTTGTCGAATTAAACAAATTAAAAGAAATGATGTCCCAATAATTACATGTAATCCATGAAACCCAGTTGCTATAAAAAAGGTTGAGCCATAAACTGAATCAGCAATAGAAAATGAAGCTTCAATATATTCATATGCTTGGAGTAAAGTAAAATATATCCCTAAAATTACTGTGAAAAATAATCTTTGAACTCCTTGGGTGTAATTATTTTCTATAATTCTATGATGAGCTCATGTAACTGTGATTCCTGAGGTTAATAAAATTGCAGTATTTAATAAAGGAATTTGAAATGGGTTAAAAGGTGTAATACCTGTTGGAGGTCAAATTGCTCCCAGTTCAATTGATGGACTTAAACTTCTATGGAAAAATGCCCAGAAAAAACTTACAAAGAAAAATACTTCAGAGATAATAAAAAGAATTATTCCCCATCGTAGTCCAATTGTTACAATTAGTGTATGATGACCTTGAAAGGTCCCTTCACGAGTAATATCTCGTCATCATTGAATTATTGTTAAAATGATAATTATATTACCTAGTAATAATAGAGAATTATTATATTGATGGAATCATATAATTAATCCAGAAACGGTAGTTATAGCTCCGAGAGCTCCTGTAAGTGGTCATGGTCTATAATCTACTAAGTGAAAAGGGTGATTTGCATGTGTTGACATTAATTTACTTCTCTAGAATATAGTGTTCTTAAAATAGTAAAAACATATGATTGAATAATAGCAACTGCTGATTCTAATATTAATAGAAGAATTTGTGTAAAAATTAAAATAAATAATAAATTTGATGGGCATGAGTTTCCTGTATTACCTAAAAGTGTTAATAGAAGATGACCCGCAATTATATTAGCTGCTAGACGAACAGCTAGAGTCCCTGGTCGAATAATATTTCTAATAGTTTCAATACATACTATAAATGGTATAAGAACTGGGGGTGTTCCTTGGGGTACTAAGTGAGCAAATATATGTTGAGTATGATTAATTCATCCATAAATTATAAATGATAATCATAAAGGTAATGCTAGTCTTAAGGTTAATGTTAAATGTCTTGTTCTAGTAAAAATATACGGAAATAACCCTAAGAAATTATTAAATAGAATTAATCTAAATAAACTAATAAAAATGAATGTAGACCCTGAGTGACCAGTTGTCCCTAAAAGAGTTTTAAATTCATTGTGAAGAGTTTTTAGAATATTAAATCATATAAAATTAAATCGTGTAGGAAGGATTCAATAGATTATTGGAATAATTAATAATCCAAGAAATGTTCTTAATCAGTTTAAAGAAAAATTAAAAGAAGAAGTGGGATCAAAAACAGAAAATAAATTTGTTATCATTTTCAGTTTAATGAATTTATCTTGAAAGATTTAGATGAAGTTTTTGGAGATTCTGGAATTGAGATGTAATAGTTTATAATATTAAATAAAATTAGGGTAATAGAGAATAATAAAAATAAAAGTAATCAATTGATTGGTGCTATTTGTGGTATCAAAGAATATTAGGTTATAACTAATAATTTTAGCTTGACATACTAATGTTAATTTAACTAATTCTTTCATTAGAAGTAATTGTTAATTTACTATAAAGTGGTTTAAGAGACCAATACTTACTTTCAGTCATCTAATGATTAATTTAAATTTTTAATCCAATTAATAAAAGAATTTCTAGATACACTTTCCAGTACAATAGGTATAAAACTATGATTTGCCCCACAAATTTCTGAGCATTGACCATAAAATAGTCCAGGTCGATTAATAAAAAAACTAGTTTGATTTAATCGTCCAGGTGTTGCGTCAATTTTAACTCCTAAAGCAGGGATTGTTCATGAGTGTAGAACATCAGTAGCTGTAACTAAAACTCGTACTTGTGAAAGTATAGGTAAAATAATTCGATTATCAACATCGAGAAGACGGAAGTTTCTTTCAGCTATTTCATTTATTGGAATTATATATGAATCAAATTCTGTATTTAAAAAATCTGAATATTCATAAGATCAATATCATTGGTGCCCAATAACTTTAAAAGTAATTGCTGGATCTCTAATTTCGTCTAGTAAATAGAGTAGTTGTAATGAAGGGAGGGCAATAAAAATTAAAGTAATTGCTGGCAAAATTGTTCAGATAATTTCAATTGTCTGACCTTCAAGGAGGAGTCGATTAGTAAATTTGTTAAAAAATAATGTTATTATTAAATAACTTACTAATATGGTAATTATAATTAAAATTAGTAATGTGTGGTCGTGGAAAAAGGTTAATTGTTCTATAAGTGGGGAAGCTCTATCTTGAAGATTTAAATTTGATCATGTTGCCATTTTTCTAATAAAAGAAAATTCTTTATTTATGGAGCTTAAATCCATGGCACTAATCTGCCATATTAGAATTAATTAGTTAAAATAGGTAATTCAGAGTAACTATGTTCTATTGGAGGAAGTTTTTGAGTCCATTCAATTGATGTTGAAGCATGAGTAGGAAATATAATAGTTCGATGAGAAATTATTCTTTCTCAAACAATAAATAAGAAAAAAATTACACCTAGAAATGAAATAGTAGATCCAATTGAAGAAACAATATTTCATGAAGTGTAGGCATCTGGATAATCAGAGTATCGTCGAGGTATACCTCTTAACCCAAGAAAGTGTTGAGGAAAAAATGTAAGATTTACTCCAATAAATATAATAAAAAATTGAATTTTTAATCAAAATGGGTTTATAGAAAGCCCTGTAAATAAAGGGTATCAATGAATAAATCCTCCTATAATTGCAAATACTGCCCCTATTGATAAAACATAGTGAAAGTGGGCTACAACATAATAGGTATCATGAAGAATAATATCAATTGAAGAATTGGCTAAAACTACTCCCGTTAATCCTCCAACTGTAAATAAGAAAATAAATCCTAGGGCTCATAATAAGGCTGGGCTATAATTTAATTGAGATCCATGTAAAGTTGCTAATCAACTAAAAATTTTAATACCAGTTGGTACAGCAATAATTATAGTTGCAGAAGTAAAATAAGCTCGTGTATCAACATCTATTCCAACTGTAAATATGTGATGAGCTCAAACAATAAATCCTAGTAGCCCAATTGCTAATATAGCATAAATTATACCTAACGATCCAAAAGTTTCTTTTTTTCCTCTTTCTTGACTAATAATATGAGAAATTATTCCGAATCCTGGTAAAATTAAAATATAAACTTCTGGATGTCCAAAAAATCAAAATAAGTGTTGATAAAGAATTGGGTCACCCCCTCCTGCCGGATCAAAGAATGATGTATTTAGATTACGATCAGTTAAAAGTATAGTAATTGCACCGGCTAAAACAGGTAAAGATAAAAGTAATAAAAGTGCAGTAATAGCTACAGCTCAAACAAATAAAGGTATTCGATCAAAAGTTATTCCTGGGGATCGTATATTAATAACTGTCGTAATAAAATTAACAGCACCCAAAATTGACGATACACCAGCCAAGTGAAGACTAAAGATGGCTAGATCAACGGCAGCACCAGCATGAGCAATCCCAGAGGCTAAAGGAGGGTAAACTGTTCATCCTGTCCCGGCTCCTCTTTCGACAAAAGAGCTTGCTAATAAAAGAGTTAATGAAGGCGGAAGAAGTCAAAAACTTATATTATTTATCCGAGGAAAGGCTATATCTGGGGCTCCAAGTATTAAAGGAACTAATCAATTTCCGAATCCTCCAATTATAATAGGTATTACTATAAAAAAAATTATTACAAATGCGTGAGCTGTAACAATAACGTTATAAATTTGATCATCCCCGATTAAAGATCCTGGTTGTCCAAGTTCTGCTCGAATTAATAAACTTAATGAAGTTCCAATTATTCCGGATCAAGTTCCAAATAAGAAGTATAATGTTCCAATATCTTTGTGATTTGTAGAGAATAATCATTTTCGCGGTAAAATGGCTGAATGATAGGCGATAAATTGTAAATTTATTTATGAGAAATATTCTCTTTTACTAGTCTTATATTCAAAAATGATTTTAGATTGCAAATCTAAAGGTAAAGATTATCTTTTAAGGCTTAAATTTAATATTTTATTTTCAGCTTTGAAGGCTGATAGTTTACTTAACTTAAAGCCTTAAAGATAAGAATGAAGAAGAATAATAAACACTAATCCAAATAAAGAAATTGTGTTTAATAAGTATAGAAATTTATTAGTAAAGAAACTTGATTTATATCATTTTAAATTAATGGATATAATTAAGAATGAAGAAAATCTTATTCGGATATAAAAAAATAATGTGATTAGAGTAGATATTACTATAAAAAAAATTATAAATAAATTATTTGTAAAGATTAAATTTTGAATAACCATAAGTTTAGGAAAAAATCCTAAGAAGGGGGGGAGTCCTCCTATTGATAATATATTACTAAATAAAATAAATTTTTTTATGGGAGATGAATTTAGCAAAGAATTAATTTGGATAAATGAATATACTTTAAAATTTAAGAAAGTTAAGATAATTGTTCTGGATAAAAAAACGTAAAATAAAAAGTAGTAAATTCATATAGATTCACTAATTTTTATTCTTCCAAGGATTCATCCTAAATGATTAATAGAAGAGTAAGCTATTAATGATCGTAAATTAGTTTGATTGAATCCTCCAATTGCACCTGTAAATAAACAAAAAATTACAATTGAATTTATAAATATGGAATTATAATTGTAAGTTAAAAGAATTAAAGGGGCAATTTTTTGTCAAGTTATTAAAATCAGCCCGTTAGTTCAGTTTAACCCTTCTATTACTCTTGGGAATCAGAAATGAAAAGGAGCTGCCCCTAATTTAAATAAAAGAGCAGATATCAACATAATTTGACTAATATGGTTAATTTCTCTAAAAAATATTATTCCTTCCATTAATCTAGAAATAATAATAGAAAAAAGAAGGACTGAGGAGGCTAAAGCTTGAGCCAGAAAATATTTTAAAGCTGATTCATTAGAAATTATATTATTACTATCTCTTATTAGGGGGATAAAACATAGTAAATTAATTTCTAAACCTATTCAAGCTCCAAGTCAGGAATTAGAAGAAATTGAAATCAGGGTTCCTCTGATTAAACAAAATAAAAATACTAATTTTGATAAATTTAAAATAATTAAAAAGAAAAGGATAAAACCTTTATATATGGGGTATGAACCCATTAGCTTACTTAGCTTACCTTTTTAAAATACATTTTAGTATATGATGTACAAAAGCTTTTGATGCTTTAAGAGATAGTTTGATTCTATTAAATGTAATGAAGGTGAATTTCACGTTATTTACCCTATCAAGATATTCCTTTCCTCAGGCACTTCATT